AATACCGTGAAAGAGAAACTTCCCAGATCCAGGGAAGCTTATCATAAAGGGCTTCGACAAGGGGTTTTATTCGTTCTTTGAGCAAAAAGATAAAGATCGGATAGATTCGAACCGCAATTGCAAAGGTAATAACTACTATGCTAGCCCAAATCATGATCTTCACCAACTTGGATTTGGTTCTCTCGCGAAAATCGCGAGTTGCAGAGATGAGAACCATGAAAAGCAAGATCCCGAATAAGAAAACAGAAACCGAGGAAACCACAAGAGTGAAGACTAGTAGAGTCTCGTCTTTTGTCATTCTTTGCTCCTTTTTCACTCAATGATTCATTCGAATTTCCCAACCAAAAATTCTATATGTCTATTCTATGATATTTCTATATATATAGAATATGATATCTAATATGACACCCGATTTGTCAAAGGGATTGGATTGGTGACTTACCCATTTCATATAGCAATCCCTGATCAAAGAGAGAACAATATCCATTTCAAAACATTTCTAACGGATTCCTTGGTTCGGACCGACGAAGTAATGGCACTCGATTATTATCAACCCGACTGCAATCTTTTTCTGTCGGTAAGGATTGCACCAGAGCACCTTCTACTTCTAATAGGCCATGAACTATAGATAGAGAAGAATCATTCTGAGCGAGTCCATAAGAAGCGACCCACTTTTTCATCGGTTCCTGGGGAAGACCAAAGATCTTGCGCGACCGGTCCGCCAGAAAAACTCAAAAGAGAAAGAAGTCTCGTTAATCTCCTCATGCTCGTTCCAAGTTCGAAGTACCGTTTGGCCAAAGAAAAACCCGCTTCCTGACACGATTGCCTCTTTATTTTATATAGATAGATATAGGATCTATGGGGTTATTACTTAGAAGTCTATTTTGTACAAGATCCCCTCCTATCTGATAGAAAAGGGTCCCATGATCCCGAGCCGGTCTTATCTTGGCTCGCAAACCCTAAGTTTGTCTATGAAGAGCTAATCTAATTGTATTAGTTTCTATAATGGATTTCTTATGTGGAATACTAATGGATAGGGCCTCGTTGCTAAGTGCTACAAGATCTAATGCACTGGAACTCGTGGTTATGGACCCGAATCCTTTAGTATGGAACATTGTCTTTTCCAAGTAAAAACCCCTAAGTATATGAAAGAATGAAAAGGCGCTTTCGTTCTTGTGGAATAAGAAGCCCTCGTACCTTAATGAAAGGAAAATAGGAATTTTTCGTTAGGTATTTGACCAAATAGGATCGTCCAGTTCCTATAGAACCTATCACTAAAATACCCGATAGGGCTAAGCGGAACGAAAAGGGTTTTCCATGAGATGGGAAATGAAAACGATTAGCCCCACACGAGGTTTGCGAATAAGTGATTGTCTGATAATGAGCAAGGAATATACGTCTTTCTGCTAAAGAGGATCTATTAAACTCATAATTCATTAGATCCTTGTTAGCAATGTCAAGTAGGTATCATAAGTAAATGGATCCCGGTTGTTCAATCCTTTGATAACCAAGGTCCTTCTTTGCTAAAGAGAAATGATCACTATGAGTCAGACTCAATAGAATTGGATCCATTCCAAATAGCGAGAATTAGGATTCTTGATCCCTCTCAATCTCTCTTTCAATTCGAGGATCCAGAGAGGTGTTTTCATAGTCATCTCCGAATATTTGCCATCTCCGAATATTTTTATTTCATTTTTCTATGATATGTCTTTCTATATGAAAATTGGTTATTTACGATGTACGATGATCCCTGTTAAGCATCCATGGCTGAATGGTTAAAGCGCCCAACTCATAATTGGTAAATTTGCGGGTTCAATTCCTGCTGGATGCACGCGAACGGGAACGTTCCATAAGTCTATTGGAACTGGCTCTCTATCCATGGAATCTCATCCATCATCCATACATAACGAATTGGTATGGTATATTCATACCATAACATAAGAACAATAAGAACTCGAATTCTTATCGATACTGGAACTCAGAGGATAGGAGGGAAAGTCGATTTATGGATGGAATCAAATACGCAGTATTTACAGAAAAGAGTCTTCGTTTATTGGGAAAGAATCAATATACTTTTAATGTCGAATCGGGATTCACTAAGACAGAAATAAAGCATTGGGTCGAGCTCTTCTTTGGTGTTAAGGTACTAGCTGTGAATAGCCATCGACTACCCGGAAAGGGTAGAAGAATGGGACCTATTCTGGGACATACAATGCATTACAGACGTATGATCATTACCCTTCAACCGGGTTATTCTATTCCACTTCTAGATAGAGAAAAGAACTAAAGGAGAATACTTAATAATACGGCGAAACATTTATACAAAACACCTATCCTGAGCACACGCAAGGGAACCGTAGACAGGCAAGTGAAATCCAATCCACGAAATAAATTGATCCATGGACGGCACCGTTGTGGTAAAGGTCGTAATGCCAGAGGAATCATTACCGCAAGGCATAGAGGGGGAGGTCATAAGCGCCTATACCGTAAAATCGATTTTCGACGGAATCAAAAAGACATATCTGGTAGAATCGTAACCATAGAATACGACCCTAATCGAAATGCATACATTTGTCTCATACACTATGGGGATGGTGAGAAGAGATATATTTTACATCCCAGAGGGGCTATAATTGGAGATACTATTGTTTCTGGTACAAAAGTTCCTATATCAATGGGAAATGCCCTACCTTTGAGTGCGGTTTGAACTATTGATTTACGTAATTGGAAGTAACCAATTAGGTTTACGACGAAACCTAGAAATCGATCACTGATCCAATTTGACTACCTCTACGGGATAGACCTCAACAGAAAACTGTTGAGTAACGGCAGCAAGTGATTGAGTTCAGTAGTTCCTCATAGAAAATTATTGACTCTAGAGATATGGTAATATGGAGAAGACAAAATTGTTTGAAGCACGCACAGAACCGGAAGCGCCCCTTGTTTCAAAGAGAGGAGGACGGGTTATTCACATTTAATTTGATGGTCAGAGGCGAATTGAAAGCTAAGCAGTGGTAATTAAGACCCCCGGGTGAAAATAGGGATGTCTCCTACGTTACCCATAATATGTGGAAGTATCGACGTAATTTCATAGAGTCATTCGATCTGAATGCTACATGAAGAACATAAGCCAGATGACGGAACGCGGAGACCTAGGATGTAGAAGATCATAACATGAGCGATTCGGCAGATTTGGATTCCTTTTCCATATATCCACTCATGTGGTACTTCATCATACGATTAATATAAGATCCATCTGTCTAGAGATCGTCATATACATCTAGAAAGCCGTATGCTTTGGAAGAAGCTTGTACAGTTTGGGAAGGGGTTTTTTGAGAAAAAAGAAGAATCTACTTCAACCGATATGCCCTTAGGCACGGCCATACATAACATAGAAATCACACGTGGAAGGGGTGGGCAATTAGCTAGAGCGGCGGGTGCTGTAGCGAAACTGATTGCAAAAGAGGGTAAATTGGCCACTTTAAGATTACCATCTGGGGAGGTCCGTTTGGTATCCCAAAACTGCTTAGCAACAGTCGGACAAGTGGGTAATGTTGGGGTGAACCAAAAAAGTTTGGGTAGAGCCGGATCTAAGTGTTGGCTAGGTAAACGCCCCGTAGTAAGAGGGGTAGTTATGAACCCCGTGGACCACCCCCATGGGGGCGGTGAAGGGAAAGCCCCCATTGGTAGAAAAAAACCCACAACCCCTTGGGGTTATCCTGCGCTTGGAAGAAGAACTAGGAAAAGGAAAAAATATAGTGATAGTTTTATTCTTCGTCGCCGTAAGTAAATACGTAACTAGGAATATGGAAAATTGCATTGCAATAATGCGATGGGCGAACGACGGGAATTGAACCCGCGCATGGTGGATTCACAATCCACTGCCTTGATCCACTTGGCTACATCCGCCCCTTATCCAGCTAAAGGATTTTCTATTTTTTCCACTCATCATTATTCTATTTATTCTGACCTCCATACTTCGATCGAGATAGTGGACATAGGATGCCACTCTTTAAAATAAAAAAAAGGAGTAATCAGCTGTGACACGAAAAAAAACGAATCCTTTTGTAGCTCGTCATTTATTGACAAAAATCGAAAAGGTCAATATGAAGGAGGAGAAAGAAACAATAGTAACGTGGTCCCGGGCATCTAGCATTCTACCCGCAATGGTTGGCCATACAATCGCGATTCATAATGGAAAGGAACATATACCTATTTACATAACAAATCCTATGGTAGGTCGCAAATTGGGGGAATTCGTGCCTACTCGGCATTTCACGAGTTATGAAAGTGCAAGAAAGGATACTAAATCTCGTCGTTAACTGAATTCAGAATAGAAAGATTCAGAATAAACAAAATTTATAGGATTCAAATAAAGTAAAGGTAGGCGGGGAATAACCTTATTTATGACAAGTTTCAAATTGGTAAAGTATACCCCTAGGATAAAGAAGAAGAAGAATGGGCTACGAAAACTCGCAAGAAAAGTTCCAACTGATCGTCTACTTAAGTTCGAACGAGTTTTCAAAGCACAAAAACGCATACATATGTCTGTTTTCAAAGCACAAAGAGTTCTTGATGAGATTCGATGGCGTTACTACGAGGAAACCGTTATGATACTGAACCTCATGCCTTATAGAGCATCTTATCCCATCTTAAAGTTGGTTTATTCGGCAGCAGCAAATGCTACTCATTATAGGGATTTCGACAAAGCGAATTTATTCATAACAAAAGCCGAAGTCAATAGGAGTACTATTATGAAAAAATTCAGACCCCGGGCTCGAGGACGTGGTTATCCTATAAAAAAAACCATGTGTCATATAACAATTGTACTAAATATAGTAAAGAAATCTAAATAACCTTTAGATCAACCTAAGATTTCAATTCCCGGTAAAAAAAAAAAAAAATAGAATAGAAAAATATGGGACAAAAAATAAATCCACTCGGTTTCAGACTTGGTACAACCCAAAATCACCATTCCTTTTGGTTCGCACAACCAAAAAATTATTCTGAAGGTCTACAAGAAGATAAAAAAATACGGAATTGTATCAAGAACTATATACAAAAGAATAGGAAAAAAAGCTCGAATAGAAAAATAGAATCAGACTCAAGTTCCGAAGTAATTACACATATAGAAATTCAAAAAGAAATCGATACAATTCGCGTTATAATCCATATTGGATTCCCAAATTTATTAAAGAAAAAAGGAGCAATCGAAGAATTAGAGAAAGATATCCAAAAGGAAGTGAATTCTGTAAACCAGAGACTTAATATTGCTATCGAAAAAGTTAAAGAACCTTATAGACAACCTACCATTCTTGCAGAATATATAGCTTTCCAATTAAAAAATAGAGTTTCATTCCGAAAGGCAATGAAAAAAGCCATTGAATTAACTAAAAAAGCGGATATAAAGGGAGTCAAAATAAAAATTGCAGGTCGTCTAGGAGGGAAAGAAATTGCACGTGCCGAATGCATCAAAAAGGGTAGACTTCCCCTCCAAACAATTCGCGCTAAAATTGATTATTGCTGCTATCCAATTCGAACTATCTATGGAGTATTAGGTGTAAAAATTTGGATATTCATAGAAGAAGAATAACTAACCCTGTCTTCTCAATCTGGCCAGTGATAGAATAAAAAAGCCAAGAGCCTTATTTTTCCAAAAATCCCTGAAAAAGGAAGAAATTATACCTCTTTCTATAAGATTTAATGAAAATTGATAAATCTTTTAATATAATTGCTATGCTTAGTGTGTGACTCGTTAGTTTTTTCTTTAGGGGTAAAAATGGAAATTCAAAAAAAAAATTGACCGAACCCTACTAAAAATAGAAAAAAACTTAGTAATTAAATATAGAAAATTAACCAATAACCAACCTATTGCTTCGTATTGTCGAGATCCTAACTAAGAAACAGTCACTATGTGAATAAATACATCTATCATAAATGAATAGATCTATCATGTAGTTGTAGCAACTGCATTTTTTCTCTAAAAAAGAAACCAGATTCTAGGTTGTGAAACAAAACTAAAGGGATGTGGATAAAAGGAGGGATGATAGATAGAAGGAAGAAGAATAAGAAAGATATAAGATTCCAATGTGTATGGTCTATGAATTACATCATAAAAGGCAATGTGATAAAGCATCAATATAATAAAATAAAAAAAAAAGAGATAATTTGAAATCTGAATTTTGAAACAATAAATAAAAATTTAAAGCAATAATAAGGAGCAGCCCGGGTTAATAAAACTGAGAGAATTAACTCGGAAAGTTTGGAAGCTCCATTGCAGGATTCAAACCTAACCATTAAAGGAGAAGCTGTGGGAACGACAAAACCTATGATTGCATAGGATTGATTTTATTGAAAAGAATCCTAATACTTCATTGGGTGGGATGGCGGAACAAACCAAAAAAATTGCTTTATTTGGTAAGGTTATAAATTAACAAATAAGACAAGAAAGAGTAAATATTCGCCCGCGAAATCTTTATTGGATTAGAATACTTTACTACGATTCAATAAGGGTAAAAATAAGGATATTCCTTATAAAAAAGAAAGATTACATTATATACTAATATAGAATTTGGATATATTCTAGATCTTCTTTCTTGACTATATATTTAAGAAATTCAAAATAAAAAAAAACAATTCTATTATATATTGATGTGTATCTATCCGTAATATTTTTGAATATTATGGAATTAGAGAAATTTGCACGCTTTCTCATTTCATTCGCGAGGAGCTGGATGAGAAGAAACTCTCATGTCCAGTTTTGTAGTAGAGATGGAACTAAGAAAGAACCATCGACTATAACCCCAAAAGAACTAGATTTCGTAAACAACATAGAGGAAGAATGAAGGGAAAATCCTGCCGAGGCAATCGTATTTGTTTTGGTAGATATGCTCTTCAAGTACTTGAACCCGCTTGGATCACAGCGAGACAGATAGAAGCAGGACGAAGAGCAATGACACGATATGCACGTCGTGGTGGAAAACTATGGGTACGTATATTTCCCGACAAACCAGTTACAATAAGACCCACAGAAACACGTATGGGCTCGGGAAAAGGATCCCCCGAATATTGGGTAGCCGTTGTTAAACCGGGCCAAATACTTTATGAAATGAGCGGAGTATCTGAAACTGTAGCTAGAGCAGCTATCTCCATAGCTGCCAGTAAAATGCCCATACGAAGTCAATTTCTTAGATTAGAGATATAGAACCCCAAAAAGGGGTATTGAAGATAAAAAACCCCGGGTTTTTCCTTCTGGAAAGACAATATTTCTTTCATCCCTTTGCAGTGAATGAAATAACAAATTGAAATCCAAATAATATGATTCAACCCCAGACCCTTTTAAATGTAGCTGATAACAGTGGAGCTCGAAAATTGATGTGTATTCGAGTCATAGGCGCTGCTGGTAATCAGCGATATGCTCGTATTGGTGATGTTATTGTTGCTGTAATCAAAGACGCAGTGCCCCAAATGCCTCTAGAAAGATCCGAAGTAATTCGAGCTGTAATTGTACGTACATGTAAAGAATTCAAATGTGAAGACGGTATAATAATACGCTATGATGACAATGCAGCAGTTATCATTGATCAAAAAGGAAATCCAAAAGGAACTCGAGTTTTTGGCGCGATTGCCGAGGAATTGAGAGAATTGAATTTTACTAAAATAGTTTCATTAGCTCCTGAAGTATTATAAATACTAGTAGACGAGATATAGATCAAAGAAAAAATTAGTAGATTGTGTTTTACGTATATGCTTTAAAATCCAAAATTAAAAGAAAAGGGAAAACATGTTGATTATCTAAAAATTAGGAGGAACCTAGAATTAGAGTCTTATGGGCAAGGACACTATTGCTGATTTACTAACCTCTATAAGAAACGCAGACATGAGTAAAAAAGGAACTGTTCGAGTAATATCTACAAATATTACCGAAAACGTTGTTAAAATACTTCTACGAGAGGGTTTTATTGAAAGTGTTCGGAAACATCAAGAAAGTAATAGATATTTCTTGGTTTCAACTTTGCGACATCAAAAGAAAAAAACTAGAAAGGGAATATATAGAACTAGAACCTTTTTAAAGCGTATCAGCCGACCTGGCTTACGAATTTATGCTAACTATCAAGGAATTCCTAAGGTTTTGGGCGGAATGGGAATTGCTATTCTTTCTACTTCTCAAGGTATAATGACAGATCGAGAAGCTCGACTAAACAGAATTGGGGGAGAAGTCTTATGTTATATATGGTAATGGCCCCGCCTATAGTAATAGTACCCGAATTCTATCTCGAACTTCCTATTTTGAAAATAAAAATAGAAAAATAGGAGAAAAAAATATGACAGAAAAAAAAAATAGGAGAGAAAAAAAAAACCCGAGAGAAGCAAAAGTTACTTTCGAAGGTTTAGTTACGGAAGCCCTACCCAACGGAATGTTCCGAGTTCGCTTAGAGAATGACACCATCATCCTGGGCTATATTTCAGGAAAAATCCGGTCCAGTTCTATACGAATACTGATGGGGGATAGGGTCAAAATTGAAGTAAGTCGTTATGATTCAAGCAAGGGGCGTATAATTTATAGACTTCCCCATAAGGATTCGAAGCGTACCGAAGACTCGAAGGATACTGAAGATTTGAAGGATACCAAAGATTCAAAGGATTAGGTTTTTCTAGGATAATAAATTAAAAATTTCAAAATTTAAGTGAAGAGGCTGCTTATTTTTTCCAAAAGAGTAGATTCATAGTTTAAGAAAGGAATACCTAAATATGAAAATAAGAGCTTCCGTTCGTAAAATTTGTACAAAATGTCGACTGATTCGTAGGCGTGGGCGAATTAGAGTCATTTGTTCCAATCCGAAGCATAAACAAAGACAGGGGTAATCTTTCGAAAAAGGAACTTTCCTTTCTAAAAAGTAAAAAAAGTACCCACAGAAATGTCCAAATTCAAAAAAAAAAATGAAAGTAAAGGATATATTTAACCCTGAAACGGATATCTTTGTATTTTTTTTTTCTTTTTGTTATTTCTAACTCATATTTATGAGATAATAAAATATGACAAAAGCTATACCAAAAATAGGTTCACGTAAGAGAGTGCGTATTGGTTTGCGTAGGAATGCCCGTTTTAGTTTACGGAAGAGTGCACGTAGAATAACAAAAGGAGTTATTCATGTTCAAGCCAGTTTCAACAATACCATTATAACTGTTACAGACCCGCAAGGTCGGGTGGTTTTCTGGTCCTCCGCAGGTACTTGTGGATTCAAAAGCTCAAGAAAAGCATCGCCCTATGCCGGTCAAAGAACAGCAGTAGATGCTATTCGTACAGTGGGTTTGCAACGAGCAGAAGTTATGGTAAAAGGGGCTGGTAGCGGAAGAGATGCCGCATTACGAGCCATTGCTAAAAGTGGTGTACGGTTAAGTTGTATACGCGATGTAACACCTATGCCGCATAATGGATGTCGACCTCCTAAAAAAAGACGTCTGTAAAAGAATGAAACTGCTTTCAAGAGAAATAAATGAGTCAATGATCAAATAAATACTAGTCTATTATGGTTCGAGAGGAGGTAACAGGATCCACCCAAACACTACAGTGGAAGTGTGTTGAATCAAGAGTAGATAGTAAGCGTCTTTATTATGGTCGTTTCATTCTGTCCCCACTTAGAAAAGGTCAAGCAGATACTGTCGGTATTGCCTTGCGAAGAGCTTTACTTGGAGAAATCGAAGGAACATGTATCACACGGGCAAAATTTGGGAACGTGCCACACGAATATTCTACAATAGTAGGTATTGAAGAATCCATACAAGAAATTTTACTAAATTTGAAAGAAATTGTATTGAGAAGTAATCTCTATGGAGTTAGAGACGCATCAATTTGCGTCAAAGGTCCTAGATACATAACCGCTCAAGATATAATCTTACCGCCTTCCGTAGAAATCGTTGATACGACACAACCTATAGCTAACTTGAGAGACCCTATTGATTTCTGTATTGAGTTACAGATAAAGAGAGATCGCGGATA